ATCAATACAAGACCAGAGTATTTGGAGGACTCTTCTGACCAAACAAATAATTGTCAGCAAAGTTGTTTTTTTTCTTCAAGTCCAAAAAATTCTTATTAATTTATACATAGGTTATCGATTCCGCATTGTATAATTGTATAAAATAAAAGGGGGGTTGATATTTAATACCCGCTTTTCCACCTTATTCGCCATAAACAAAGAGGATTCAATCTATTTTATCGACATGAGTGTTTTATATCGAAAAAAATGAATTGTTGGCATTTTTTTTGAAACCATTTTCATATTAACATAATGGTAGAAAGAGTACTACACTGCGTTTAGACTTCAAACTGTTTATCTTTAACTTTAACCATTTTCATATTAACATAATGGTAGAAAGAGTACTACACTGCGTTTAGACTTCAAACTGTTTATCTTTAACTTTAACCATGGTAATGGTCCAAAATTCTTGGTTGATAGAGAATCAAAGTGGATTTACCAATGAATCACGAAATGCTATGGTTCTTAACTATTTTTTCGTAATTTATTTAGAAGTCATTCGCGGGATCGTGCACATTTTGTTTGCTAGTTATAACGTAACGAAAAAAGTGCAGTTGGTTGGATCCAATCTATTTTTTGAAAGAAACAACTCGCACACACTCCCTTTCCAAAAAAAATCAATACACCTATCACTATACTTAGATTTATTGGATTTGTTGCTAAAATATCGGTATTAAACCCGAAACTTCCGGCAGATGGCCAGTAACCCAAGCAAAGGAAAGGATCGGTTATATTTTTCATATGATCTCCTCTTATGGATAGACGAATTATCTTTATATTATTCCTATTTTTGTAGATTTTTTGTTAATTTTTCTTTTATGTGAATATGATATCATAATTCTATATATAGAATTATCTATATATAGAATTATGAAAAAGTTCTCATTCCTTACTATTATTTTAATTCATATTAATTATTAGTAATTCTATATATAGAGATTTTTTTTATTTTGAATTGGTGTCAGTCAATTGAAATCAATTGCAATTGTTTTCAATACTTTCTAAAACCAAAAAGGTGGGGTTACTGGACTAAAAGAAGTCTAATCAGTATGTTCATTCCTTATCCTAAAATCAGTACTTCCTTGTGTTCTTGTCTGAATAAAAAATAATGGTAGGATTGAAATCTTAATAGAATTTTAAAAAGCAAGAGTAGCAAATAAAACCTACGGAAAAAAGAATAGGTATTTTTCTTTTTCTATTCTTTTCAGATTAAACAAAGGGATTTGCAAATAAAAGTGCTAATGCTACAACCAGCCCATAAATTGTTAAAGCTTCCATAAAAGCCAGACTAAGTAATAAAGTACCTCGTATTTTCCCCTCTGCCTCTGGTTGTCGCGCAATTCCTTCTACAGCTTGACCTGCAGCAGTGCCTTGACCAACCCCAGGTCCAATAGAAGCAAGCCCAACGGCCAATCCAGCAGCAATAACGGAAGCGGCAGCAATTGTTGGATTCATGATAAAAGTTCCTCGTATTTTCCAAATAAAATAAAGAAAAGAAATAGTTAATGATATAATCAATTAAAAAATTATGGCTAAATTATTCAATTATTAATATTCATCCAGTTCAAGTAATTAATAATTCCGAATTGAAATAAGAATATTTATTGAATTATCCGAATTACTTGGATATTTCTTTTTTGTAGTTTCTAACCACATAGTTTTTTGTGAATCCAAATGACTTTTGTTCTTATCTGACCTTCAATTTTAAAATTCTTTTTTTTTTTTTTGAATTCCTATCTAAATTTGCAGTAGTAGCAGGTTAAATTTCGATATCCAGTTTATATATATATAACTAGTTAATATATCTATATATCTATATATAATTCCATATACATGTGTTTCTTACCTACCGTAAACCAATTAGTCGTATCTTAGATTCAATCTGATTCGAGAATCATCCTTTGAAATATCTTAAAATCAAAGAGTTATCTCATAACGATTTGATTTTTTATACACCTAGTTTGACCCCCTCCTGCTCACTAATACTCTATCTTTTTTTCGAATCTCGGTTTTTTTTATTATTATCCGATCCGATATGGATAGAATTATCTGACCTTCAATTTTAAAATTCTTTTTTTTTTTTTTGAATTCCTATCTAAATTTGCAGTAGTAGCAGGTTAAATTTCGATATCCAGTTTATATATATATAACTAGTTAATATATCTATATATCTATATATAATTCCATATACATGTGTTTCTTACCTACCGTAAACCAATTAGTCGTATCTTAGATTCAATCTGATTCGAGAATCATCCTTTGAAATATCTTAAAATCAAAGAGTTATCTCATAACGATTTGATTTTTTATACACCTAGTTTGACCCCCTCCTGCTCACTAATACTCTATCTTTTTTTCGAATCTCGGTTTTTTTTATTATTATCCGATCCGATATGGATAGAATTAATGTAAATGAATTTGTTAGACAGAATTATTGCATATAAATATCAGAATTTAAGTGATTGAATTTTTTGATTTATGAAAATTTTTGTTCTTTAAGTAGATTTTTGTAAGACGCGCATATACTACGGCAGGCCTAAACTAAAAAAAAGACTATTTCGAAAACTAGTCAATGATGACCTTCCATGGATTCACCTATATAAGCTGCGGCTAAAGTAGCAAAAATAAGAGCTTGAATACCGCTTGTAAATAATCCAAGGAACATAACAGGTATAGGAACCACTAAAGGTACTAAAGAAACAAGAACAACTACTACTAATTCGTCAGCTAATATATTTCCGAAAAGTCGAAAACTAAGCGATAAGGGTTTTGTAAAATCCTCTAAGATGTTAATTGGTAAAAGAATTGGAGTTGGTTGTATATATTTACCAAAATAAGCTAATCCTTTTTTTGAAATCCCCGCATAGAAATATGCTACTGACGTAAGTAAAGCTAATGCAACAGTAGTATTTATATCATTTGTGGGTGCAGCTAACTCCCCATGAGGTAACTGTATGATTTTCCAAGGCAAAAGAGCCCCCGACCAATTCGAAACAAAAATAAATAGAAATAGAGTTCCAATAAATGGAACCCAAGGACCATATTCTTCTCCAATTTGAGTTTTGCTCACGTCTCGAATAAATTCAAGTACATATTCAAAGAAATTTTGACCAAAAGTGGGAATGGTTTGTGGATTTCGAACAATTAGAATGGTTGAACCTAATAAGATAGCAATTACAACCCACGAAGTAATAAGTACTTGGGCATGCACTTGGAAATCTCCCATTTGCCAATAGAAATGTTGACCTACTTCCACGGCAGAAATATCATATAATCTTTTGAATGTGTTGATGGAACATAGTAGAACATTCATATTGCCACGCCCTCTAAAAGAAATAGAACTTGAAAGGGAATTATTTTGATTCAATCATATCGTTTTTTTACTCGTCTACTTTGATTTTATATTTTGAATATCTACTAATCACATAATATTTCTGTTTGTTCTTTATTATCTTGAAAGGGAATTATTTTGATTCAATCATATCGTTTTTTTACTCGTCTACTTTGATTTTATATTTTGAATATCTACTAATCACATAATATTTCTGTTTGTTCTTTATTATCTTTTTTTTTTTTATTTTTTATTTATTTTATTATTAATCAAAAATTTCGTATATAGCTAGAATGACCCTCACAAATTGCAAATACTAATTTGTTAAGAATTAATCGGATTGAAGCTATAGCATCGTCATTAGCTGGAATCGAAATATCTGCGAGATCGGGGTCACAATTTGTATCGATTAAACAAATCGTTGGAATTCCTAAAGTAATACATTCGCGAAGAGCCGTATATTCTTCTTGTTGATCAACGATTATTACAATATCAGGTAACCCTGTCATATATTTAATGCCGCCCAGATATGTTTCCAAATGCGATAATTGTCTCTTCAACATAGCGGCATCTCTTTTTGGAAGACAGTTGAATTTCCCCGTCTTTTGTTCTGTTCTCAATTCCCTGAACTTACGAAGTCTCGTTTCTGTAGTATACCAATTCGTTAACATACCTCCGAGCCATTTTTTATTAACATAATGACATCGGGCTCTTATTGCAGCCCGTGCTACTAAATCGGCTGCTTTTTTTTTTGTACCAACAATTAAGAATCGTTTTCCCCTGCTAGCTGCATCAAAAACTAAATCACAAGCTTCTGATAAAAAACGAGCAGTTCGGGTAAGGTTTATAATATGAATACCCTTGCGCTTCATAGATATATAAGGTGCCATTTTAGGATTCCATTTCCTAGTACCGTGGCCAAAATGAACCCCCGCTTCCATCATTTCTTCAAAAGTTATGTTCCAATATCTTTTTGTCATTTATCCTCGCACTTTTTTTTTTTTCAAAAAAAAATTTGAAAAAAAGGACCTGGTATCCTGAAATAGAAATAGAAAAAATTGTTCCGATGGAACCTTCTCTTCTACCGAAAATTGACCGTTGACACAAAATAGGGCCATTCATTTTTTTCTATTTATTATTTTTTTATTATCTTTCTTATTGCCCGAGCGAATAACTGTGTTTAAAGGGATGAATCTGCTCTTAGGAATAACTGTGTTTAAAGGGATGAATCTGCTCTTAGGAATCATTCCATCCTAGATAATTATTTTTATATTTTCATTTAAATTTTTTAAAATGAAAAAAATAAAAATAATTATCTATGGTAGAACAAAATATCTCTAATTTCTACTTCGAATAATTTTTTTTGTTTCCAAGGTAATCTTGGTATCTTGTCTTGGGCTTGAACGGTCCCTTATTTTTTTGAATCCGGTACCGACAGGTATTATCCCCCCTAAAACAAGGTTTTCTTTTAGACCTTTCAACCAATCGATACGACCTCGGAGAGCGGCTTTTGCTAAAACTCTAGCAGTTTCTTGAAAACTTGCTTCGGATATGAAACTTTGAGTATTCAGAGATGTTTTTGTTATTCCCAATAATAGAGTTCGGTAACAAATAGATTCTTCTAAGGCACGCCCCGTTCGTTGAGCTCGTAACAATCCAATTAGTTCCCCCGGTAAAAATACATTCGACATTCCATCTTCTGACACCAAGACTTTTGATGTTATTTGACGAACAATAATTTCGATATGTCTATTATGGATGTGCACTCCCTGGGATCGATAAACTCTTTGGATTTTATTCACCAAAGAAATACGACTTTGAGCTATAGTTAGCTCAGCACCAATCAAGAATCTCCAAGGAATGCCCAGAATTCCTGTTATACGTTCGTTCCAAGCATCAATTCTCTTTTCTAGGTTCATTGATATTGAATCAATCGAACGTACTTCTAATACCTGTTCTACTTTTGGAAGACCTTGTGTTATATCACCAGATCTCGATTTTTCATATATAAATGTAACTAATATATCTCCTTCATAAAGCATTTCTCCATAATGTCCATGAATAGTTGCTCCCGGGGTTGCCAAATAAGGGTTAGCCAATCTTATTCCTACAAAATCCATTTGAACAGTTATAACTTGACCCGATTTTAGATTTGGTCCATTTTTTGTTTGAACTATATATACATTTTCACAAATAAATTGCCCAAGACTAATTATTGGAAACGTTTTTTCACAATAATTATGGTGGATAAAATCCCAATTCAAATGGAATGGGTTTAAAATGATGTTATTGTATAGATCGGGCTTATAAATTATTTCATTTTCGTCCATTAAATAATATTTAATTACTTGAAAGGTTTCCTTTAATTTGTCAAGTTGCAAATTTTTCTTTATCGATGAGATTTTATTATGAGTTATTAAATGGTAAAATGAATAAAAATTTGCAACTTGCGGGGCTACTCCTAAAGGGCCCAACGAAATTTTAATTGGAATTATACGATTTCTTTTAAATTTATTAATTTCTTCTTTAATCCCATTGTGATATTTTACATTGTTGAATGGTCCCATTTGAAAACAATTAGATGATGACAAAATTATGAAAGATCGGTTTTCCTTATTTCTCTTCAACAACATACGAATAGTTCCGTGCTTTTGGCTAAGTGATTGTTGAATTTTTTCATTGGAATAAATAGAATAAAATGGATTGAGATTGATACGATCCGACTCATTGTATGAAATCAACCCCGAACTAGACGGATCATTTCTTTTTCGGATATATGAAATATGAGATTTAACTAAGTCAATTCTTAAGAAATATCGAATCAAACCATTTGTATTTACTTCAACAAAAGAAGCAAGGGCCTCCTCAATAGAAGAACTTTTTTCGTCTTCATCCCAATTCAAGACTAAGCAAGTTCGAACTAATTGAATACTTGTGTCCAAAATTCCATGAATTGATTTCCCATTTCCATAAAGGATATAATTTATAACTTTAAGTTCAAGATTATCCCATTCCTTGAACAGATCTTGGGGGAAAAGTTTTACTAAATTGATACTGTTCGCTATTTCATATAGAATTACAGGTCGAACCAAAACGAAATATTTTTTCTTGGTAGTTGTAATCCATTGGATATATCTCCAGTTTGTCTTTTTTTTTGATTCCTTAGAGTTTGTTTTTTTTACCATTTCGGGTGGTATCAAGATGGCACTGTGTTGGGATATCTTATCTATCTCTTCCGGAAAATGGATATCTCCAGAAAATATTTTTAATTCAATCTTTTTTTTGTTCTTTTCTACTCGAACTAATCCGCCTACTCGACTTTTTTTATTTAAAGTGATTGGTGTATTTACTCCAATGATACTATTGTTACGGACCATTATGGAAGAAGATTCGGATAAAATATGCACTTCTTGGGGAATGAAAAAAAATTGATCTACTTTGATTTGGTATTTTGGCTTAAATTCCCTTATTCCTCGATACTCAATTAAATCTTCTTTTTGAATAATGGAATGAATTCCTATAGTTTTATATTTCGCAATTCCTGAACTCTGTGTTCTGTATTGAGGATCATCGAAATAAGCAAGAATATTATTTCTATGAATAATACCATCGATGGGTATTTCAATCGAGATACCGGGCATTAGCTCGCTGTTTCGTTCTTGGAATAGAAATGGAATAATGAATCTATTTCTTCGCTTTTTTGCTAATAAATTCGAAGTATTGTGGGAAAAAGTAGGATGCATAAAATGACAATGATCCTTAGATATAATTTGATTAACTATTGAATAATCAGTAATCGTCCTTTCTTTTTTACCAAAAGTATTGAAACTAAAGAATGTATGTCGTACTTGATCATTACTTACTAAAAAGTTAAAAATATTTCTTTTTGCAGTAGGAAGGGAATGGATGCTTATTTGATCTTGATCCTTAATAAGTGAAAAAGAAACTGCATCAGACTTGCGCGAATTTCCTGATAATATCCACAAATGGCTTGTTTTTGGTAAGATATGTACATTACTATATTCAAACTCAGAAACGTGATATATATTTGTACTCCAATGCATTTCTCCTTCCGAATCAGAAAAAATGTGTTTTCGAACCCTTTCTTTCAAATTTAAAGTATTTGTTCC